AAATGAATTTTCTAGCAATTGACTCCGTACCACTGAAATATTGGGCCGTATGTTTGAAAGATAACCCAAAAAATCAAAGGAATGCTTGTATAATTGGTTTAGGTGGATTCTTCCTGGTTGAGACCATACATAAAAATGACATTGCCAAAAATTGGCAAGATAATATTTCCACTTATTCATCAGAAGAGGAGTATCTTTTGATGCCAGAATCGATTTTCCTTGATAGCTAACATACTGTATCAAAGGATCCTTGAAGAACCATAAGGTAGCCGGAAAAAAAACTTCTTCGACAGGATAATTTATTTTTTCATAAAAACGTATTCGCTCAAAAAAGATTCCAGAAGAGGTTAATCGTAAATGATTAGATTGGTTACGGAGAAAAAGTAAAATGGATTCATATTCATATACATAAGAATTATATAGGAGCAAGAATAATCTTTGATTACTTTTTGCAAAAGTGTATTGGGGGGAAGTAATAAGAGTATTCCAACTATAATACTCGTGAAGAAAGAGCCGTAATAAATGCAAAGAAGAGGGATCTTTCACGGAGTAGCGAAGGGTTTGAACCAAAATTTCCAGATGAATGGGGTAGGGTATTAGTACATCTAATGCATAATTTGAATGTGGAAATTTGTCCTCTAAAAAAGGAAATATTGAATGAATTGATCGTAAATTATAAGATTTTATAATTTCTGTCTCCTCTAAGGAAGATGCTAATCGTAGGGAAAACGGAATTTCCACAATGACTGCAAATCCTTCCGATATCATTTGAGAATACAAATTTTTGTTGTACCCCAAAAGTTTATTTTGATTCGAATCATTAACAGAAATAAGAAAATGATTCTGTTGATACATTCGACTAATTAAACGTTTTATAATTAGTAAACTAGATTTCTTGTCATAACCTACATTATCAAATAAAACGGATCCATTTAAACTACGATCATGAGCAAGGGCATAAATATACTCCCGAAAGATAAGTGGGTATAGGAAGTCGTATTGCGGAGATCTATATAATTCGAAATATCCTTGAAATTCTTCCATTTAAAATTCAATTTGAATCAAAAAAGAAATAAATGATTTATTGGGTTATCAAATGATACATAGTACGATACAGTTAAAACAAGGTATTTACACTAAGAAAAAACTAGATACCTCGGAAACAAGTCAAACCCATCAACGGACTCTCTAGAACCTCCCTTTCCATATAATCGATTTTTTTTGTTCATTTATAGGATACCAAGATAAGTAGAAGCCCTTTATTTTATCAATCCGATCGCTCTTTTGATTTTGAAAAAAAAAAAATTCTTTATCAATATACTACCTTCTTTATACATACACATTTATCTCTCCCCCATAAAAGGGAATAGCTAATAGTTAGGGCTCATAAGAAATTTCTAATCCACTCATCGGAAAAGCTTTCCCGCATTAGGCACTAATATATTTTTAACGTCTAATTAGATGGGGTAATCATTCAAAAATTAAGAATAGAAGCTCGTTACTTTTTATTTCCCTAGAATTGGACCCTCTAGTAAGGCTCTACCCATTTATTCACTCGACCCCCCCCCAAAAAAAATTATTTTTTTTATTGAATTTAAACAATTTAAATAATATTTTGGACCTAGTTAGATTGAGTAAGAATGAAATATTCTCATAATTATCCATTACTACGACATGCTGCTTTTTCCATTCATTCCTTTCAGGATCAGTCGTGGTCTTACAAACTCTACCAATGGTATGGACGAATCTTTTTCTTCATACAAATGTGTAAAAGATGCTAGTCGCACTTAAAAGCCGAGTACTCTACCGTTGAGTTAGCAACCCAAATAAACAAATTAGAATGTGTAGATACAATCAGAATCCGAATAAATAACGAAATTGAAGGCACAAAAAAACAATGAAAAAAACTCTAACTCGCTATGACCATAATAAAAATGAAAAAATCCGAAAAAAATACAAATAATTATCAAATATAAAGATAAAATAAAGATAAAGTCAAAGATTTTCAAATATTTATAGACCGCCTCCTGTCTCTATTCTCTTATATTATCCATTAATTAGTATATAAATTAGTGGATATCGAATTTGATTAATTTAAATCTTAATCACAAAAGACTTCTTATATGGCAGAAAATCTAAGAAATTTTTATTTGAATGAAATCAAATCTATGGAGCAGGGGTAAAACATTTATCCACGATCGGATTATATTTATTTGATAGACTGTTGTCAATATTGATAAAAGCATAAGCATACATAAGCATACAAAAGATAAAACAAATTCGAAATCGAACTAACAATAATAATTCCGATTTCAATCAATTCAAATTAATAAAATTCAAATATAAAAAACCGAAAGACTTGTGTTGGATTGGCACTATATCTAATATAAATGGAAGATTTAATTAAGGAAGACGGCGAGGAAGTAGAAAAAACGAGGTTTATTCAATAACTAAAATAAACCGGGTTAGTCCTTTGTTTTTTTATATTTCAATTTTATTTCATTAATTGAATTTTGTTTGTTGATTAAGGTGAAGTTCCGTAAAAACTCCCGCCCTTTTTGAAATATCATGAACAGTTCCCGTAGGTTGAGCGCCTTTTTCAAGGAAGTGTAGAATAGCAGGAACATTTAAATAAATTTGATTCTTTATCGGATCATAAAAACCCACTTTTCGCAGATCTCTTCCCTCTCGTCGGGCTCGAACATCAATTGCAACTATTCGATAAATGGCTCATTGGGATAGATGAACAATACCCCCCCCTAGAAACGTATAAGAGGTTTTCCCCTCGTACGGCTCAAGAAAATTCGAAATTATGTCTATGTATAAAATTACAATATCAAATATATCCATAAAATTATCAAATTAATTAGACTATTTATTTTAGTACTTTTTTCTTATTCTTACCCCAACAAAAAGAAAATTAATCGTATTTGCACCCTCATAACTCAAGTTGTCTAACTCTGAAATAACTCAAAAGAACAACCTTTTAGATATTTCATCTATTGAGCGGTCTCTAACCCTTTAATTGTCTTCGTTAGAAGACATTTTGATTCTTCAGTCTGATCTAGTTGTTAAGACAATTGAAAACGGTATTTCCTTGTTCCAGAATCTTTGCCTTGAATCTTTAGGTTTAGACATTACTTCGGTGATCTTTAAATCCTTTCAAAATGGCAGCAACATACCATTTTTTGCGATTTCCTTCTGTTAAAGAATCATACAAATGTTGGATTCCTGCGTAATACACTTTCCTTTTGATTTGATCGAAAACGTTTTACCAATTTGAACAAACCTTCCTTTGGAATTGGAAATTTTCTCGAATAGGCCCCTTTAAGTTTATGTATCGAAAATATACTTACGAAGTTGTTCCAATTTGTTGATTGATACTAACCCTAGATTCTTGCCCCTGAAAAAAATACTTTCTACTCGAGCTCCATCCTATACTATATTATATCATCCCCCCTACAAAGAAGGGAGGTGGGTTACAACAGAATAGAACAAATGATGTCGAGTCAAGAGCACTTTCATTCCTATATATCATTCCTATATAATATATATAAAAATGGTGGATGTAAGACTCCACAGCGGATCATGTCCTTCAAGTCGCACGTTGCTTTCTACCACATCGTTTTAAACGAAGTTTTACCATAACATTCCTTCAGTTTGGAACCCATATGTAATTATGTAATTGATTCAATTATGGAATCGTGAATAATCATTGGTTCGGTTGGTACTATAGTAATCTATACCTTTTTTTCTATATGAAAAACAGAGAGTATCAGCAAGAATAAATGAATTTAACCCTATTTTTTTAGATTAATAGAGATTAATAGAATTTAATATTGAAAATTCTATTTTCTTAATCATTGTAAAGTTTAAATTCGTTTTCTATTATTGTAAAAATCAAATTAAATTAGTTAACTAAATTATAACTAATATAACACGAATAAATAAATTAAATATAATAAATAAATTAAATATAAACGAAGAAACAAGTTATTTTGAATCTGTATCTTCAAGTAAGATAATAGTGATAGATAGAATAAATTCAACAATTTCACACTTCTTCAAGTACCAAGAACTCCTAGGGGTTCGTTACAAAGATTTAATTGATTGAAAAATCTCCCATCCTATATAATTATTTGCATTTTGAAAAGCAAAAAGTTTTCCGGCAAGGACTTTTCGTTTTTTTATTATCATTTTCTCATATTATCATTTTATCATCAGTAAGAGAGAGGAAAAAAATATTGGATTAAACAATCCCGGATTAAAAAAAAAAAAAAGAGATAAAAAAACACTGATGGAAGAGAAGATTGAAATTTTATGTTGTTATTTTTTTCCTATTTATACTGTGAAATCATTACTATTTAACTTAACGACTCACAAATGAATTCAATTTCTTATTTCATATTCAGATGCGTTTATTTGAACTCAATTAAAGTTGTGAACTCCCTGCACAAAAACTAATAATCAAATTCTATCCCAATACCCTACTCTTAATATTAATTCTTAATCCAGAAGGCTGTTGTAAAAGGCAATCTTTTCTATTTTATATATATTTTTATATGATATAGAAAAAAAATAATTATATAATAATTATATAATATAGATATATTAGTATATTATATACAGGATATACAGGGTATGCTCTGGGACGGAAGGATTCGAACCTCCGAATAGCGGGACCAAAACCCGTTGCCTTACCACTTGGCCACGCCCCATTTATTTCTATTGGATACTAATAAATAAACACTAATATTAAACACTAATAATAGTACGGGTTATTCGTCAACTTCTGTTAAAATATCTTTTATTTATAAAATAAAATGGATTACTAGAATTTTTATACATATAAACTAGACATGTAGACATAGAATTAAACTGAATTTATTGATCATTACATATAATTCAATTAAGATATTGTACGAAAGTATGATTTATTCTATTCTCTTTTTATTTGAGATATAGAAGGATTGATTTTTGATTGGGTGAGTTCAAATAAAAGAAAGTTTTTTGGTCTTTACTTAATTTTTTATTTTTATTCATTTTTTTTCTTATATCAATAATAACATATCTAGAATAAACTCAATTAAATTTATTAACAACTCAATCAAAATAAATACAATTACCCCCCCCCAAAAAAAAAGAATGTTTGTTATGCTTAATATTTTTAGTTTGATCTGTATATACCTTAATTCTGTTCTTTATTCCAGTAGTTTTTTCGTCGCCAAATTGCCCGAAGCTTACGCTTTTTTGAATCCAATTGTAGATATTATGCCAGTAATACCCCTGTTCTTTTTTCTCTTAGCCTTTGTTTGGCAAGCTGCTGTAAGTTTTCGATGATATTTTTAATAAAATCCCAGACAAATCCATGATTTATTCGAAAAAAAAATCCTTCGCATTGATAAGATCAGATAAGTCTTACACTCTCAATTCAAATATTGAAATTATTGTACAACCGCGACAAATTCGGATCACCCCACTTTATTTGTTGTAAAAAAAAAAATCGAGTATGTGGTATATTATGTGGTATATAAAGTAGAGAATCTATTCTCTTTTTTCCTAAAAAAATCTTGGAGATTGTGTAATGCTTACCCTCAAACTATTTGTTTACACGGTAGTGATATTCTTTGTTTCTCTCTTTATCTTCGGATTCCTGTCTAATGATCCAGGACGTAATCCCGGACGTGAAGACTAAAAAATAAGGGTTTATTTGCTTTGCTTTAAAACTGTAAAACTTTTATTAGTAAGATTTTATCTATTCCACTTGTTTAATTATTAATTTTGAACTAGTAAAAAAAAAGAGCTTGCGATAAGTTCGAAAGAAAATAACAAGCCATCAACGAAAACGGAAAGAGAGGGATTCGAACCCTCGGTACGAAAAACTCGTACAACGGATTAGCAATCCGACGCTTTAGTCCACTCAGCCATCTCTCCCCCCAATTGAAAGGGGATAATACTATGTTACATTATAAAAAATAAGGCTTGAAAATGCCTGTCATAGTATATACTCTTATTTTTTTATTTCGTGATTTTGTCCGAAGGGACTGTTTAGTTCCACGGCCCGGCCTGGTCAGTACTTAGCCGGGCCCGGCCTTTTGTTTCAACAAATTCTAAATAAAAAGATTTTTCAAATTTTAAAAAATAAAGAAATCAAATTCTATGATTATGATATACCATCAAATGGTATAGAATCTAAAGTGCCATTTCTTTCTTATCTTAGTTAGTCTTTTTCTTTTTATTGCGGTTTAAATAAGAAAAAAGGGAACTTGCGTTTCTTGCCCGAATATACTTTTGTGTTATGGCTTAAGTTCAAGACAAAAACCTCGGACGAAAAAGCACTTGTTATTTAGTTATTAAAAGAAAAAAATCCCCTTTCCGAATCTCATTAGGTCCTCTGATACAAAAGGGTAAACACTCTAGTTTTCCTGATTCTTTTCTGATCTTTTGTTTTTTGATTAGGGTCGACAAAAGGCGCATTTCTATACAATAATCTTATTGTAGCGGGTATAGTTTAGTGGTAAAAGTGTGATTCGTTCTATAACCCTTTATATAGTTAAAGGGTCTTTCGGTTTGATTAATATTTTATTTATTCCGAGCAAAAACTTTAGTTCTTAAAAGGATTGAATCCTTTACCTCTCAATGAAAAATTCGAGGAAGAATATACATTCTCGTGATTTGTATCCAAGAATCAATTTTAAATTGAAAAGTTGGATTATGAAATTACGAAACATAATTTTTTTTATTGGATCAATACTTCCAATTGAATGAGTATAAGTAAAGGATCTATGGATAAAGATAAAAAGTTTATTTCTAATCGTAACTAAATCTTCAACTTTTCATTTCGATAGGGAAAATTGAAGCAAAACAGCTATTAAACAATGTCTTTGGTTTACTAAAGGCATCGATCGATAAATTGTTTTAGCTCGGTGGAAACAAAATGCTTTTCCTAAAGATCTTTCAAATAGAATTTTAGAACGAAGTAACTAGAAAGATTGTTAGAATATCTTTCTATAGGGATCGTCTAGAAAGCGAGTTGTTCTAAATATATTCAGACATAAAAGCTGACATAGACGTTATGGGTCAGATTTTTTATTTCGTTCATGTCTAAATATGGGAATTTATACATCTTCCATAAAGGAGCTGAATGAAACCAAAGTTTCACGTTCAGTTTTGAATTAGAGACGTTAAAAATGATGAATCAACGTCGACTATAACCCCTAGCCTTCCAAGCTAACGATGCGGGTTCGATTCCCGCTACCCGCTTTTACTTTATCATTATAATCTTTAATATTCAATACGCTAAAAATGAAATATTTTTTTATTTTCAAAATTTGAAAGAAACTTTTGTAACTATTCAATACAAAGGGTTGAATGAATCGAATTAAGTTAATGCATCATTAATTTGAATACTAAATTCTTGGAATTAATACTAAATTCTTGGAATTGTTTCAACTACCTTTTCGAACACGAAATATGAAAATTGGAGTAAAAAGCGTCCAT